AGGAGTTAAACTTCCATTTGTCCATATTTCTAGAAAAAGTATCTCCTGTTTTTCATTATTATTCCCATAACAATGAATACTATGATTCGCATTTCGAACAGGCATGAATACAGCATCTATGGGATAACTTCCGTCGTGAAAGTTCTTTGGCATTTTTATACCGTATCCTCTATTTCTCTCGATTTGTAATCCAATACACAAATCAATTGGTTCGATTAGGCTAGCTATATGCTGTGTATTATCAACGATTTCCACAGAAGGTGGTAAGATGATGTCTTGAGCAGTTACATATCCGGGACCCTTGGCACAAATAAAGGCATTACGAGTTCCATACAAATTACTTCTCAATACAATTTCTTTCAAATTCATTAAAATTTCATGTACTGATTCTTGAATACCTACTATGGTAGAATATTCGTGTGGTATTTTCTCAGATTTTGCACGTGTAATGCATGTTCCTTCTATTTCTCCAAGCAAAGCTCTTCGCATCGCAATGCCTATTGTGTCGGCTTGGCCTTTCATAAGTGGAGACAGAATAAAGCGTCCATAATAAAGACGCTTACTATCTGTTCTTGATTCAACACACTTCCACTGTAGTGTCCGAGTAGAGACTTTTACTTTCTCTCGAACCATAGCAATATTATTTTATTTGATCAGATCATTGAATCATTTATTTCTCTTGAAATCTCTTTAGTGTTTATTTCTACACACGTCTTTTTTTAGGGGGTCTACAGCCATTATGTGGCATAGGGGTTACATCTCGTACGAAACTTAATAGTATACCACTTCTACGAATAGCTCGTAATGCTGCATCTCTTCCGAGACCAGGACCCTTTATCATAACTTCTGCTCGTTGCATACCTTGGTCTACTACTGCTCGAATAGCATTTCCCGCTGCGGTTTGAGCAGCAAAAGGAGTCCCTCTTCTTGTACCCTTGAATCCACAAGTACCGGCGGAGGACCAAGAAATTACCCGACCCCGTACATCTGTAACAGTAACAATGGTATTGTTGAAACTTGCTTGAACATGAATAACTCCTTTTGGTATTCTACGTGCACTTTTCCGTGCACTACTGCGCCCATTCCTACGTGAACCAACTTTTGGTATAGGTTTTGCCATATTTTATCATTTCATAAAGATAAGTCAGAGATATATGGATATATCCATTTCATGTCAAAACAGATCTTCTATTTTTATTTGTTCATCGCTTTCTTTAAGATTAGTTTATTTTCTTTAGGGAGTTCTTTTTAGAATAGAAAGATTATCCTTGTCTTTGTTTATGTCTTGGGTTGGAACAAATTACGATAATTCGTCCCCTCCTACGGATTAGTCGACATTTTTCACAAATTTTACGAACGGAAGCCCTTATTTTCATAGTTGTTATTCCTTAAATTTTTCCGAATCCACTTATTGGAAGAAAATAAGTTTCTTGAAATTTTTGAACCTTGAATTGGATCCCCCTGAAAGTAATCTTGAAGTTGAAAAAACTACCTAATCGTTCGAATCCTTGTTGCGGAGTCTATAAATTATACGCCCCCTGGTTGAATCATAAGCACTTACTTCACTTTTGTTGACTCTATCCCACGGTGGCATACGTATAAAAGTCGATCGGATCCTTCCTGAAGCATAACCTAGAATTAGATCTTCATTATCTAAAGGAATCCGGAATGGAAGGGATTCACTAATTTAACCTCCATGAATCTATTTTTGTTCTTTTATTCCAGGTAAAATTTCCTTGACGTATCAACTACTGTAGGGCAGGAGGAGTTCTATTAGACAACCCGTGCTTTTTTCTTTTTTTTTTCACAAATGGAAAGTTTCGGATACAATTCGGATATCAGACAGATTACCATATATAACACAAAATTTCTCCGCCGATTCCTTCTAGTCGAGCCTCCCGGTCTGTCATTATACCCCGCGAAGTAGAAAGAATTACAATCCCCATCCCGCCTAAAATTCTAGGAATTTGTTGATAGTTAGAATAGATTCGTAGACCGGGTCGACTGATCCGTCGTAAATTTAAAATAGTTCTATATGGTCCTTTCCTATTCCTTCTATGTCGTAGGGTTAAAACCAAAAAATATTTGTTGCTTTCCCGATGTTTCCTTACGTTATCGATAAAACCTTCTCGTAAAAGTATTTTAACAATGTTTTCAGTGATGTTAGTAGATCCTATTCGAATCGTTCCTTTTCTATTCATGTCAGCATTTCGTATAGAGGTTATTATGTCAGCAATAGTGTCCTTACCCATGGTAAACTAAAATTATTGTTGCTCCGAATTTTGATATAACCAACGTGTTCTTTTTTTTTACTTAGTAAAGGTATATACGTGAGACACAATCTACTAATTAATCTATGTCATTTAAATACTCTAATTTAAATACTATAACTATATTGAGGTCTCGTCTTATAATACCTCAGGAGCTAATGAAACTATTTTAGTGAAATTTAACTGTCTCAATTCCCGGGCGATCGCACCAAAAATTCGAGTTCCTTTTGGATTTCCTTCTTGATCAATGACAACTGCAGCATTGTCATCATATCGTATTATCATACCGTTGTCGCGTTTGAGTTCTTTACAAGTACGTACAATTACAGCTCTGATCACTTCTGATCTTTCTAGAGGTGTATTTGGTACTGCTTCCTTGATCACAGCAACAATAACGTCACCAATATGAGCATATTGGCGATTACTAGCTCCTATGACTCGAATACACATCAATTCTCGGGCCCCGCTGTTATCTGCTACATTCAAATGGGTCTGAGGTTGAATCATTTTTTTAATCTCTTCTTTCAATGTAACAAAGGACGAAGAAAAAAAGAAATATTGTTTGTCAAAAAAAAAAGGAAACCCGCAATTGTTTTTTTTATTCCCAAGACTTCTTTCCTTTGGTTCTATATTCCTATCCTGAAATAATGAATTGAGTTTTTATAGGCATTTTGGACGCCGCTATTGAAATAGCCTTTCTGGCTATATTTTCGGCTACTCCGCTCATTTCATAAAGTATTCTGCCCGGTTTAACGACAGCTACCCAATACTCGGGAGATCCTTTCCCCGAACCCATACGTGTTTCTGTAGGTCTTACCGTAACTGGTTTGTCTGGAAATATACGTACCCATATTTTTCCACCACGGCGTACATTTCGTGTCATTGCGCGGCGCCCCGCTTCTATTTGTCTAGATGTAATCCAAGCGGGTTCAAGTGCTTGAAGAGCATATCTACCGAAACAAATGCGATTACCTCGATAAGATATTCCTTTCATTCTTCCTCTATGTTGTTTACGAAATCTGGTTCTTTTTGGGTTATAGTTGATGGTTGTTTATCAATTCCATCTCTACTACAGAACTGGACATGAGAGTTTCTTCTCATCCAGCTCCTCGCGAAAAAAAATGACTAAAAAAATATTTTATTTTATTCTTAAGATATACAGGTAGTTAATGAATAATAGATTGAATCCTGGGATTCTTTGCTTTGAGATTTTATCTGATCTATTAGAAATTTGTATATCTTGTTTGGATATATATTGGATATATATATAAGTAATTAAACATGGATTCTATTTATAGATAATGTCTTATCTTGGTTTTGTTATAATGTTATAACGAATCTTTATTTTGTTTTGTCTTTTTTTATCATATTCATATCGGATCGACAAAAATTTAACAATCAAATAAAATAAAAATAAAATTTTCGCGGGCGAATATTTACTCTTTCAATATCTATTTCAGTTGTCGGGTTAACTCATGACCTCTCAGAATCAGACTAAAAAGAAATGAAGTGGCCTCGGGTTTGTTCCGCCATCCTACCCGATAAATCATTAGGATTCGTTTTCAATAGAATCCTCTGCATTCACGGGTTCCGTCGTCCCCATCGCTTCTCGATTAATGCTTAGGTCTGAATTCTCCAATGGAGCCTTAATTTAATATTTATTTAATATTAAATTTAATAATTTTTTACTAATTTTATTTTAATATTTAATAAAAATAAAAAAAAAATTGTTCTTGAGTCAACCTTCTCAGTCTTTATTGACTTAAGGCTCTTGATTTTTTCTTCGATGAACAGATATTCATCTAATTATTGATGAATCTCTATTGATGCTCTATTACATTGCTCTTTATGAGATGCTTCATAGACCTTACATATTGGAATAATATATCATTTCATTGCTATTTCTTTTTCTCTCTTTCTCTCATCCTTCTATTTATCCACATACTTTTTTATTTTGCTTCACAATTTAGATATATTCATAATCAGATTGGTTTTTTTCTTTTACTTAATGCAAAAAAAAGATTTCAGTTGCTATAATGATATGACCAATATATCATATCTTGACTGATTCTTTGGATCCAGATAATCCGAAGCGATGAGTTGGTTATTAGTGCTATAGTTATTAGCTTATACTGGGGTCCGCCCATTTTTTTTTGAATGCTAAGCCTAAAAAACCCAACGAGTCGCACACTAAGCATAGCAATTATATCAAATGATCAATCAAATTTTTATTTAACCTTATAGAATTTAGAACTGCTCATTTTTTTATGTTCAATCAAAAAATGAAAGAATTTGTCATTTTTTGTTCTATCACAGAATAGAACGTAAAGACAAGTAGAGTCTTATTCTTATTATTCTTCATCCATAAATATCCAAATTTTTATTCCTAATACCCCATAGATAGTTCGAACTCTATAGGAGCAATACTCAATTTTCGCTCCAATGGTTTGTAGAGGAACCCTACCTTCTCGGATCCATTCGACACGCGCGATTTCTTTTCCGTCGATACGCCCTGCAATTTGTATTTGAATTCCTTTTGTATCCGCTTGCTCAGTTAATTCAATAGCCTTTTTCATTGCTTTTCGAAATGAAACTCGATTCTTTAATTGTCCGGCTATAAATTCGGCAAGAATATTAGGGTGCCCGTAAGGATTTGCAATTCTTGTAATAGCAATGTTGAGTTTTCGGTTCATACAATTAAGTTCTTTTTGCACATTCATCTGGAGTTCT